TTCTCTTCAAACGAACCAGCCTATCCTCTGTATGGGGCTTACGCGATGGTTGGAACAAAGACACATTTTTGTTGTAAATTCAAATGTGGCAGATAAAGGCATATATCTGCATGGCCCGATCAATAGTTCAAGTCACACACTCCCATAATCCATTTTATCTTCGGAGAATTCGCTTCAACTATAAGTATCCAAAATATATATTTTGGAGAGTTGAAGAGAAATATCCAAATACATGTCTTATTTTTTTCAATAATCCATATTTGTAGCAATGAAATACTATTGTTCCTACCCCAAGTGATAAATGATTAATTCAAAATATTAATGGTATAGAGTTTTCCTTATAAAGGGCCCGAAATACCTTGTTTACGTATCATTGGGAAGTGCATTAACATAAATACGGCAGTAAGAAGAGGTAATACAAAAGTGTGTAAACTATAAAAACGGGTCAAAGTGGATTGTCCCACACTAGCACTTCCGCGTAATAACTCTACCAGGGGCGATCCTATTACAGGAATAGCATCAGGCACGCCCGTTACAATTTTTACTGCCCAATAACCAATTTGGTCCCAAGGTAAGGAATAACCAGTTACACCAAAAGATGCGGTCAATACACCCAAAACCACACCAGTAACCCAAGTCAATTCACGAGGTTTTTTAAAACCACCAGTGAGATACACACGAAATACGTGCAGAATCATCATTAGGACCATCATACTTGCCGACCATCGATGAACTGATCGGATTAACCAACCAAAGTTAGCTTCAGTCATTATATATTGAACAGAAGCAAAAGCCTCTGTAACGGTTGGACGATAATAAAAAGTCATAGCAAATCCCGTAGCTACTTGTACTAAAAAACAAGTAAGCGTAATTCCTCCTAGACAATAAAATATGTTGACGTGAGGAGGAACATATTTACTAGTTATATCATCTGCAATTGCCTGAATCTCAAGACGTTCTTCGAACCAATCATAGATTTTATTGAGATAGGTAAACCAAGGAGACCCCCCCCGAGAACCGTATATGAAAATTTCATCTCGTACGGCTCAAACAGAAACACCCCAATACTATAGTTCTAACGGATGTGTGGAATAGAAAGTTTTCAATTTATTAATTCTATGGATTCCTTTTTTTTCTTAAGATATGTAAAGAATAAAAAACCCGAAAACTAGTCTCTGTGGTTATAATGCCAAAAAATCAAGTCGGCTCATTCGTCTCTATATTGATCATTATAGGCCTCTTGAATCTTCTATTTACCTATTTTCTTTGTTGTTATTTATGTGTAATGCGGCTTTACTGCTGTTTTTTTTATTGATAGGAATTCTCTTGTTAAGACCCTATGAATTGATTAAAACCTCAGATTCATACTAGAACCACGACGATTCAATAAAACCTTCTCAAACTAAGTCCCAAAATTCCCTGAGTAAGAACCGTTGGATCATCACTTATTCAATGACTAGATCTAATGACGAAAAATCAAAAGAAATCTTTGTCCTTTGATCAAAATAAGCCTAAACGGAAGTTTGAAAGAAAAAAAATCTTTCTATTTATAACTTCTAACTCTTTAAAATTTTTTTTTGAAGTCCGGCCACGAGGTCTGACTATTAAGTATGAATCATAGTTCTAATACTTTTGTAATCTATTGTAATCTATTTCATATATTCCGTGCTCCAGATACTAAAATGAATATCCGACGAAGTAAAACCATCTCTATCAAGATGACAGATCTATTCTCTGTACTAGCCATAGGATCAATTATAACAAGTCACACACTCATATTCCGGAAATACAGAAAAAAAGAAATTCCACGGTCGAACTACCAAAATAGACTGGGATAAAAATAAGAAAACTAAATGCTTCACTTTGTATTGAAAGTATTGAAAAAGCTAGTTAATGGTTCTTGTAAATCTTCTAATTCATTGAAATTCCATCTAGTAAAATGGAAGAATTATAAATCTCCAAAATAATAGATAGAAATACTGCAAATAAAGCCATTGCGAGACCCATCAAAGGAGTAGTTCCCCAACCAGGAGCTACTTTACCATATTCTGAATTCAATGGTTTCAATAAACTCCCAGCATTAGTTCGTTTTGGGCGGCCAGATCTAGAACTACCCTCAACGGTTTGTGTAGCCATAATATTTTATATTCATTAAGATCTGTTGACTTTGTATACCATTCCGTTGTAAATAAATGATCTTATCATAGATCCATTGTGGTCTTAAAACTACATAATGTCTTAAAACTATATAATAATGGAAACAGCAACCCTAGTTGCCATCTTTTTATCTGGGTTACTTGTAAGTTTTACCGGGTACGCCTTATATACTGCGTTTGGGCAACCCTCGCAACAACTAAGAGATCCATTCGAGGAACACGGGGACTAGTCGAAGTAACGATCCTCCCAATAGTGGGAGGATCATTACTTTCAATTGAGATAATGAAAAATCATTTCACCATTTTACTTTCCATTTTACTTTTTAGTTGGAACTTTAGGCGGTTCGCGAAAAAAGATAGCGAAAAAAATTATTCCTAGAGTTGAGACTAAAAGGAATGTATAAACCAATGCTTCCATAGATTCGATCGTGGTTTACAATTATAGCTTCCATAGCTGTTTATTTTGGACCGTCTCCCGGATAAAGAAAGAACAAAAGTCAAAGAAAAGGCCAAATGTCAAATCAAGATTTATCCGGTACCCCAACCCTATAGTCAGTCAAATAAAATAAAAACGAAAGGTAACAAAGCAATATGTATCAAACTCCCTGTCTTCTTGTAGTTGGATCTCCAAGTTTTTGGAATGCCCCAAATTCCACTTGAGCATCTAAATCTGGATCAATACCAGCAAAAACATCTCTAAACAGGGTTCTAGCACCATGCCAAATGTGTCCGAAGAAGAAGAGCAAAGCAAACGAAGCATGCCCAAAGGTAAACCAACCCCTTGGACTGCTACGAAAAACACCATCGGATTTCAAAGTAGCACGGTCTAATTCAAAAATTTCACCCAATTGAGCACGTCTAGCATATTTTTTCACAGTAGCAGGGTCACTATAACTGACTCCATTCAGTTCGCCGCCATAGAACTCAACAGTTACACCTACTTGTTCGACACTATATTTTGATTCTGCCCGTCTAAAAGGAACATCCGCTCTAACAATTCCGTCCCCATCGACCAAAACAACTGGAAATGTTTCAAAAAACGTCGGCATACGACGTACAAAAAGTTCATGCCCCTCTTTATCTCTAAAGATAGGATGTCCTAACCACCCAACAGCTATTCCATCCCCGTTGTCCATTGAACCCGCTCTGAATAATCCCCCTTTTGCCGGATTATTGCCGATGTAATCATAAAAAGCTAGTTTTTCAGGAATTTTAGACCAAGCTTCAGATAAACTTTGATTTTCAGCTAAGCCAGCACCAATTCTTCGATATATTTCTTGTTGGAAGTATCCTTGATCCCATTGATAGCGCGTCGGACCAAACAATTCAATCGGGGTAGTTGCTGAACCATACCACATAGTTCCAGCAACTACAAAAGCTGCAAAAAAGACAGCAGCAATACTACTGGAAAGGACGGTTTCAATATTTCCCATACGTAATCCTTTGTATAGGCGTTGGGGTGGACGAACACTAAGATGAAATAGACCTGCCAATATGCCTAAGGTCCCTGCTGCAATATGATGAGAAGCTATTCCTCCCGGAACAAAAGGATCAAAACCTTCCACACCCCACGCTGGATTTACGGCCTGTACCCTTCCGGTTAGTCCATAAGGATCGGACACCCATATTCCAGGACCATACAATCCTGTTACATGAAATGCACCAAAACCAAAGCAAGCCACCCCTGAGAGAAATAAATGAATTCCAAAGATTTTAGGCAAATCCAAAGAGGGTTTTCCTGTACGTTCATCAGTAAATATTTCTAGATCCCAATACACCCAATGCCATATAGCTGCCAAAAAACACAAGCCAGAAAACACAATATGTGCCCCGGCCACACCTTCGTAACTCCAAATACCCGGATTCGTTACAGTCCCCCCTGTGATACTCCAACCGCCCCACGAATTCGTTATTCCTAAACGAGTCATGAAGGGTATAACGAACATACCCTGTCTCCACATTGGATCAAGAACAGGATCAGAGGGATCAAAAACGGCTAATTCGTATAGAGCCATCGAACCGGCCCAACCAGCAACCAGAGCTGTATGCATTATATGGACAGCAATCAAACGACCCGGATCATTCAATACGACGGTATGAACACGATACCAAGGCAAACCCATGGAAATACCCCTTTATCAACGAAAAATAGACACAATGTAACTTTATTGCATTGGAAAAAGCTATGCTATGGACCCCCTTTTTTAGGGGATTCTCTCGGGGAAAGGATTAATATTTGTTTGATGCTTTGCGTAATAATTACTTTTAGTAATAATGAAACTTTTTTGTTCGTAGGAACAAAAAGAAGCAGATCTATTCTATACCCGATAAGTAACAATACGCAATGGTAAGGGGTTGATACCATTTTATATGCGTGAATGTATATATATTTGTTCATCATTCAAAGGACTCATTTGTAAGAATTTTCCTTAATTCATTTTGTCTTCTTTTTTTATTTTATGAACTTAGTCAATCTATGGATAAAATAGGATAATAAAATCAATAGCATTAGGCCACTAAACCCACTGTTACGCTTTCACATCAAAGTGAGATATAGTACTTAATTTTTCTTTTATTTAATGCCTATTGGTGTTCCAAGAGTACCCTTTCGAAGTCCTGGAGAGGAAGATGCATTGTGGATTGACGTATAGTGCGACTTGTCAGATATATTGGGCATACGGTATTTCCCCGTTCTCTTCCCCGATCGAGATATTCCCTCTTTCGCCCGAGAAAGATTGATTCAATTATCAAAAATTTGGAGCGTGAAGTGCAATTAGATCCATTTTTTAGGGAGGGTATACGGATTAATATTATCAATTAGAATAATTTATGGTTGGCTTGGTTAGACCAATTAAATGAAGTATCCAGGCTCCGTTTAGAAAAAAACCAATTGGTAATAAATATATTTAATATATTTATGATTACGGCTTAATATCATATTTATATCATATTTTAGTTATTTCGATTTATTTAGATATTTAGAAATAAAAGTTATGTTAATCAATCGAGTAATATGATGAATGCGTTGAATATTTGTTGGAAGACATGAAATGAATAAAAAAAAAAAAAATAGGGAAGTCGTAGCAAAAGGACGTGGTATTGGGGCATTTGTCCTATATGTACAAATCAAAATCGGGCAGATCTTTACGCGGAGTAGAGCATAAACCTAAAAAAATTGAAGAAGCCCAGTCAGGAACAAGAAAATTACATCGCGATTTAAATTGTATCTCGATGAAACAATACATCAATGAGAAGTTAGTCAGATAAGCTTAGCAATTTTTTTAGATAAACAAAACAGGCCAAAACTCATCTTTCTTGAAAAATGAAAGAAAAGTCCATTTTATTTATGTTATTTTTTATTAAGTTATTTTATTAAGTTATAAGTTAAAAAACCTGTTATGAAAAAAAAAGCTAGAATCTACACATTGATTCCTTTTTTTCATGATTTTTGTTGAACCGTATGCATCAAAAGGTGCATGTACGGTTTCTAAGGGATACCATTTTATCCCAATCAACCGACTTTATCGAGAAAGATTACTTTTTTTAGGCCAAGGGGTTGATAGCGAGATCTCGAATCAACTTATTGGTCTTATGGTCTATCTCAGCATAGAGGATGATACCAAAGATCTGTATTTGTTTATAAACTCTCCTGGCGGGTGGGTAATACCCGGAGTAGCTATTTATGATACTATGCAATTTGTGCGACCAGATATACAGACAATATGCATGGGATTAGCCGCTTCGATGGGATCTTTTATTCTTGTCGGAGGGGAAATTACCAAACGTCTAGCATTCCCTCACGCTCGGCGCCAATGAGTTTTTTATTTGATTTGAGAGAAAAAAGAAAACTATGCCTTCGCTCTATATGAATATTTAAGTAATAATAGCATGGCACTTCAAATTCGATATGAGAAATGTTTTTTATTTAAACCGTTAGATTACGTATCGAAAGAGTAGTATGAGATAAAAAGGCATTTTCGAGTTTAGTCAATCCGTCGGGAGGCCTATTTCAGCGTCACAAACTTTTTTGTTTTCACACCAGGGGGCTAACAATATTTAGGTTATGAAAGAATATAAAAATAAATCTTGTTTTTTTAGTTTTTTTATTTGAAAAAAAAAAAAGAAACTTTGGGATTGCTAAATAACAGACGAAATAAATATATAAAGCAACGGAACCATCATAGTATTTTTATAGTATTTTTGAACTACTACAAAAGGAAGGGTGGTTATTGGATCATTTACCAACCTGAGTCTGATAGACTCTATCATTTATTTTCTATTTCTTCAATGTAAGTAAGGTAAGGTAAAAAAAAAAGTAAATTCCATTATAGAGCCGTATGCAATGCGCAAAAGATGCCTGTACGGTTGTTCAATTATATCTTTTTTGATTAGTCTTTATCTACTCACCTTTCACTTTCATCATGCGAGTATAGAAGAAACATTTTTTATGTTATATCATATATTATATCATCAGGGTAATGATCCATCAACCCGCTAGTTCTTTTTATGAGGCACAGACGGGAGAATTTGTCCTGGAAGCGGAAGAGCTGCTGAAGCTGCGCGAAACCATCACAAGGGTTTATGCACAAAGGACAGGCAAACCCTTATGGGTTGTATCCGAAGACATGGAAAGAGATGTTTTTATGTCAGCAACAGAAGCCCAAGCTCATGGAATTGTTGATCTTGTAGCGACTGAATAAAAAAGAACAAGGATTTCACATGAATTCGTGATTTGATATTTTATCTTCTTACCGAATTTACTATTCTATTTAGAAATTTCTTAATATAGAAATTTCTAATATAGAAAAAAAAAAAAAGAATTCCTAAGCATCCGGTTAAGATCGATCTAAACCAGCCCATTATATATATATGATTCAACATGCCAACTATTAAACAACTTATTAGAAACACAAGACAGCCAATCAGAAATGTCACGAAATCCCCCGCTCTTGGAGGATGTCCTCAGCGACGAGGAACATGTACTAGGGTGTATGTGCGACTCGTTCAGACCGTGGACTAGGATAAAAGAAAGAAAACAATTGATCCAGTATCACCAATCCGTACCAGTGAGTAGGATAGAATGGACGAACTCCATTGAATATTCAATAACTTAAAAAAAAAGATCTATCCTTCGATTGGGGTATCAAATGTATGGTTCCCGTTGGTGCAAATCCAATCACCTCAATTTAAAATTTAAGATGAGAAAGGATTCCCCATTGATAGCAAATTGTATTCATTAAGCAGGGGAAATCTTATTTTAAAAAGTCCAAATTTTAGGCCTTATTCTTGCAAGAACGGACTAACAGGGTCAGCTACTCAGCAAATCTTCATAATTAAATACCGTTACTGTATAAATAGATCTCGTTGTGAAAGACCTAGTACTAGATAATTTTTGGTAGAGCCAAAGGATGTGAACTGTACAAGTTAACAATAACATTGATTAAATGAAGGAAGGGCTCCGGTGTATAGAGAGGACCTCGCCGTTTAAGAAGTAACCATAGAAACGAAGGAACCCACTAGAATCTATTTTTATTTATTACTTTTTATTTACTATGTGTTTTTGATACCTAGTATCAATACAATTTTTATTTCTATTTTATTTCTAGGCGAAATGCCTAAAAAAAAATCGTGGTCGGGAAGGTTAGAGTAGCAAAAGCCATTGGAATTTTTATTTTATACATTGGAAGAATCCGTTTTGTTATTAATAGACTAGGACACGGGAAGGGAATAACTGAAAGAAAGGAAATCAATTAGTTATTCATCAAAGTTTCATTTATTCAATGACCAGAATTAAACGAGGGTATATAGCTCGAAGACGTAGAACAAAAATCCGTTTATTTGCATCAAGTTTTCGCGGGGCTCATTCAAGACTTACTCGGACTATTACTCAACAGAAAATAAGAGCTTTGGTTTCGGCTCATAGGGATAGGGGTAGACAAAAGAGAGATTTTCGTCGTTTGTGGATCACTCGTATAAATGCAGTAATTCGAGACAATAAAGTATACTTTAGTTATAGTAGATTAATAAACAATCTGTACAAGAAAAAGTTGCTTCTTAATCGTAAAATACTTGCCCAAATAGCTATATTAAATAAGAGTTGTCTTTATATGATTTCCAATGAGATTATAAAATAAAGAGATTGAAAGGAATCCGTTGGAATGGTTTAAACGGAGTTCCCTGGAAAATGAACTCTGGGAAGGTAGAGTAGAAATTAGTATGATAAAATATGAAACCGTCGTCAAAATGAAAATGAAGAAACACGTTCAATAAAAAGTATTTCTTATTCTTCCCCTATTTTTTTGTTTTCAAACGACACGACAATCAAATCTGGATTTCCTATTTTTAGAAAAAATAGCGTCAATCCGCATTTGAGTTTGGATTGGAATTTTTTTGATTCAATTCAAGAGTCATCCTATTTTTTTCTGGTTCTAAGACCCGGAGTTCTAGTGGTTGACTCGCTTCTTTCAAATTGTTTCTCATTATTAAGAAAAGGTAACGAAGATAAAATACGAGCTTGTTTTATAGCAATAGTAATTAATCGTTGTTGTTTTAAGGTCAATCGATTCACCCGTCTAGATAATATTTTTCCTTGTTCGCTAATAAATCGACTAATTAAACTCATGTTTCTATAATCAATTCGATCCCCCGATTGGATCGGAGGCAAACGCCTACGAAAAGATCGCTTGGATTTCAGAAAGATTCGCTTGGATTTATCCATGGTTTGTTTATTCCTTATCCTAAAGAAAAGACCCCAATCCTATTTCTTAATTCTCCATCACAGTTGATCTGATCGAAATAGGATTTGGTTTGTTTATATTTAAATTAATATATATATTAGATATATCTAATATGTCATTTTTAATCTTCCTTGGAACGGAAGACTGACACACGAGCGACCGGTTCGATCTATTTCTTTATCTCCCCGTGAATCGTATGTTTGTAACAACAGGGACAGAATTTTTTCAATTCCAATCGACTAGGCGTATTATGTCGATTCTTTTGAGTAATATATCTGGAAATGCCCGTTGATTCCTTATTAACACGATTTCGAACACAACTGGTACATTCCAAAATCACCGTTACTCGGACATCTTTACCCTTGGCCATGAGCCTCCTTTGGTTTTTGATTCATTCAATTCTTTAATTTTCCGATCCGAAATGAGGAAGAAGAAAGGAACAAAAAAAACAGGTAACTCGAAATCTAATTATGAAAGAAAGATTTCGTTGCAATAAATCAATATAAATCAATATAGTAATAATAACAATATATTAAAAAATGAAGTAATATAATGATTTCTAGCTATATTACTATATTTAGAATTTTAAATTGCCGAACAGCATTTCATTTTTATTTAAGTATCTTGTATGATATTGTTGCCCCAAACATTCCATTTCACTCTATTTTTTATTAATTTTATTTAAATTTGAGCCTGGCCCGAGGTACTAGTTTCAACGAGGGGAAATCCCCCCCTTTTTTTTTTTTCTAACATATATTCGAAAAAAAAGAAGGGAAGGGATTAGTTACAGATATTTGATTCTATCTCTAATCCTTTTCCCCCCTACCATATCATATCAATAACAAGAATTAAAAAAAGGGGAATATCAACGCATCCGGAAAAAAACGATTGATCTCTATCAATAAACCTGCTAAAGATCCGAACCATAGAGTACTTACTACCGGTGCCACGGAGAGATATGTTTTTAGATCTCGCATTTTAAATTCTCCTCCTTCTTTATTATTTCTAATACATAATGGTAATACATATATAACCCGATTTGTATATGTACTTAATGACTGGCCGCTTTTATTTGTACGCGGAATCCCTAATTCAAGTTGAAATGTACAAAATAGATCGTACTTTTTTATTTAATCTTAAAAGAAACAAATATGCCCCTTTAGGCCAGAAATTCTCGAAAAATAGTCATTTTTTTTACAGGGTCTCATATTTCTTTCATATTTTAATATAATAGAAATATAATAGAAGTCCTTTACTATAATTATTTCATATAATTCTATTTATATGAAACCAAAAAGAAGAAATGACAAGATATTTATCTATATCAATGGAAGAAATAAAGATATGGAAAACAAAACAGGGATTCTCTACAATGACACTGTAGACCAATTGAAAGGGATGTAGCGCAGCTTGGTAGCGCGTTTGTTTTGGGTACAAAATGTCACGGGTTCGAATCCTGTCATCCCTACCTATTACTTATCTTCTGAACAGTAACGGGGAAGATCGATTAAAAGAAAATTGGATATCCATAAGAAATCTTTAATTTTATGATAGTCTATATCCAAGACGTATTGGGGTCAAAAAATATTCTTTGTGATAATAAAGCGCTCTTAGTTCAGTTCGGTAGAACGTGGGTCTCCAAAACCCGATGTCGTAGGTTCAAATCCTACAGAGCGTGATTCTGTCTTCTTGTTAGTCACGCTAGGTCGAAAATTACCACCTAAAAAATGAAACCAATCTAATTTTGACCTCCCGCGAATTAAAGGAAGTAGGAGGTCAATCAAAAAAGGGATGCTAATTAATCAAAGTTCCAACTGATCACCACGTCTGTATTGTAAATATGCAGTTACAAATAAGCCAGCCAAAGTAATAGGAATTAAACCCAAGACGATTCCAAATAGAGAAACTTCAATCATTTCAATTTGTTTGAGAAGGGAAAGGGGAGGTAATATCTATGCTTAAATCTTAAATAGTAATACGTATTGACTATAAATCTCAATGACCAAAAATTGGAAATTGATACGGTAAGGAACTATAGAATATATGAACTATCACAGAAAGATTTTTGTATGAATTGCTCATTTAATAAATTTCAAATAAGTCGTATCTTGCTCAGGCCGATAAATAGAGCTGAGGTTATAGTCAAAGCTGCTAGTAGAAAACCGAAATAACTAGTTATAGTAGGCATGAAAAGGCTAAATTAAATATGTTCTTTTTCTACATATGTTTAGAAAGCACTTCCCTAAGTTTCCTTTTTTGAAAGATACGAGGATAGGCAAAAATACCAACCAATTGAAAGAATAAGTTCAATTGAAAGTTTTTGATTCATCAAGTATTATAGATGATAGTAACAAAAACAAAGTAACATAAATAAGAAATCAATTCATCATCTGGGACATTTACGCATCCCGCAATTTCGAATCAACAGATTCATTGGTCAACTCTTGAGTTGAATAAACTAATATACGTATATAACTAATATATGTATATATAGAATATTCAAAATTCGAAATCTAAATTAAAGTAATAATTACGAACTTTATTTATTTTATAACTTCATTCCAAAATGAAACTTTCTTTTGGAATAAAATTGAAATTGAAAAAGAATTCGGATCGTTTTTTATTGTATCAAAATATCGAATCCATTATTTTTTTTCGAACAACCAGTGAACTCAGTAGTGGTTTATTCAGATAATCTCGTGATTGAAAAGAAAAAAAGTATCACATGACCAGAACCAGATCAATCAAAACTCGGTTTTACATTTTGTCCTTTCATATTTCTTTTCTCAAGCTCCCTCCTTGTAATTAAGTCAAGAAGGACCCCCTTTGTAATTAGGTCTAGAAGGACCCCATTGATTATTCTTTTTTTTATTTATTCGTTGTTCTCTTTCTTTCATGAAATACTATCTACTATTAGTACTGGTAGTACTGGGCGACTAATCAATTCTAAAAAAAAAAATTCTACAACCACAAAAAGGATATCTTTAGATGTTACATCTAATTGACTCATGAAAATACGATAAGATAAGCTCCTTCAGAAATTATCGGAAAACAAACCTTTGTATTTACATTTTACCGGATCCTCAGTTTCTAGTCCAAAGCCAATAATGAAGAAAATAAATATACTATACTTAATTTAAGTAATTTTTTATTTCTTTCTATTTAATAATAGAAATTTATATATCGACACGCAACAAGAAAAGAATAAAGAAATTATCTAACACTTCATTTCGATACTGATTCTGAAATTGCATTGCTGTGTCAGAAGAAGGGTCGCTATACTGATTCGGTATACTCTAAAGACACCCTTGGTACAATATTGACGATCTCACAAAGATTTTATTTCAGTAAATTTACATTTACTGATTTCATCTTTTACGGAATCGACCCCCCCGACTGTACAAGAATATGCGGAGCTCAACATGTCTGGAAGCACAGGAGAACGTTCTTTTGCTGATATTATTACCAGTATTCGATACTGGGTCATTCATAGCATTACTATACCTTCCCTATTTATTGCGGGTTGGTTATTCGTCAGCACTGGTTTAGCTTACGATGTATTTGGAAGCCCTCGTCCAAACGAGTATTTTACAGAAAGCAGACAAGG